TTGTTTCCTGGATCCGAAAGAGAGTACTTGGGTTCTCCCAATAACTAATAAAAAGTGTATCATGCCCGAATCTAACTGGGGTTCGAGGTGGTGGAGGAACTGGATCGGAAAAAGGAGGGATTCTAGTTGTAAGATATCTAAAAAAACCGCCGCTAGAATTGAGATCTCATTCAAAGAGAAAGATATCAAATATATGGAGTTTCTTTTTGTATATTATATGGATGATCATCCGATCTGCAAGGACAAGGACCATGATTGGGAATTGTTTGATCGTCTTTCTCTGAGGAAGAGGCGAAACATAATCAACTTGAAGTCGGGACAGCGATTTGAAATCTTAGTGAAAGACTTGATTTGTTATCTCATGTCTTCTTTTCTTGAAAAAATACCAATTGAAGTGAAGGGTTTCTTCAAACAACAAGGAGCTGGGTCAACTATTCAATCAAATGATATTGAGCATGTTTCCCATCTCTTCTCGAGAAACAGGTGGGCTATTTCTTTGCAAAATTGTGTTCAATTTCATATGTGGCAATTCCGTCAAGATCTCTTCGTTAGTTGGGGGAAGAATCCGCACGAATCGGATTTTTTTAGGAACGTATCAATAGAGAATTGGGTTTGGTTAGACAATGTGTGGTTGGTAAACAAGGATCGGTTTTTTAGCAAGGTACGGAATGGATCGTCCAATATTCAATATGATTCCACAAGATCTAGTTTCGTTCAAGTAACGGATTCTAGCCAATTGAAAGGATCCTCTGATTCACCCAGAGATCATTTTGATTTCCTTAGTAATGAGGATTCGGAATATCACATATTGATCAATCAAAGAGATATTCAACAACTCAAAAGAAGGTCGATTATTTGGGATCCTTCCTTTCTTCAAACGGAACGAACGGAGATAGAATCAGACCGATTCCCGAAATGCCTTTCTGGATATTCCTCAATGTCCCGGCTATTCACGGAACGTGAGAAGCAGATGAATAATCATCTGCTTCCGGAAGAAATCGAAGAATTGATTGGGAATCCTACAAGATCCATTCGTTCTTTTTTCTATGACAGATGGTCAGAACTTCATCTGGGTTCGAATCCTACTGAGAGGTCCACTAGAGATCATAAATTGTTGAAGAAACAACAAGATGTTTCTTTTGTCCCTTTCAGGCAATCGGAAAATAAAGAAATGGTTAAGGTTAATATATTCAAGATAATTACGTATTTACAAAATACCGTTTCAATTCATCCTATTTCATCAGATCCGGGATGTGCGAAGGATGAACTGGATATGGACAGTTCAAATAATATTTCATTCTTTAACAAAAATCCATTTTTTTCTTTTTTTCATCTAGTCCATGACCAGAACAGGGGAGGATACACGTTCCACCACGATTTTGAATCAGAAGAGATATTTCAAGAAATGGCAGATCTATTCACTCTATCAATAACCGAGCCGGATCTGGTGTATCATAGGGTATTTTCCTTTTCTATTGATTCCTACGGATTGGGTCAAAAACAATTCTTGAATGAGGTATTCAACTCCAGGGATGAATCGAAAAAGAAATCTTTATTGGTTCTACCTCCTATTTTTTATGAAGAGAATGAATCTTTTTATCGAAGGATCAGAAAAAAATGGGTCCGGATCTCCTGTGGGAATGATTTGGAAGATCCAAACAAAAAAATAGTGGTATTTGCTAGCAACAACATAATGGAGGCAGTCAATCAATATAGATTTATCCGAAATCTGATTCAAATCCAATATAGCACCTATGGGTACATAAGAAATGTATTGAATCGATTCTTTTTAATGAATAGATCCGATCACAACTTCGAATATGGAATTCAAAGGGATCAAATAGGAAATGATAGTATGAATCATAGAACTATAATGAAATATACGATCAACCAACATTTATCAAATTGGAAAAAGAGTCAGAAGAAATGGTTCGATCCTCTTCTTTTTATTTCTCGAACTGAGAGATCCATGAATCGGGATCCTAATGCATATAGATACAAATGGTCCAATGGGAGCAATAATTTTCAGGAACATTTGGAACATTTCGTTTCTGAGCAGAAGAGCCGTTTTCAAGTAGTGTTTGATCACTTACGTATTAATCAATATTCGATTGATTGGTCTGGAGTTATCGACAAAAAATATTTTTCTAAGTCACTTCTTTTTTTATCCAAGTTGATTCTCTTCGTGTCTAACCCACTTCCTTTTTTCTTTGTTAGTTTTGGGAATATCCCCATTCATAGGTCCGAGATCCACATCTATGAATTGAAAGGTCCGAATGATCAACTCTGCAATCAGTTGTTAGAATCAATAGGTCTTCAAATCGTTCATTTGAAAAAATTGAAACCCTTCTTATTATTGTTATTGGATGATCATGATACTTCCCAAAAATCGAAATTATTGATCCATGGAGGAAGAATATCACCATTTTTGTTCATTTTGTTCAATAAGATACCAAAATGGATGATTGACTCATTCCATACTGGAAATAATCGAAGGAAA